ATGTCTCGGATTGGAACAAATCACTATAATTCGTCCGCGCCTACGGATTAGTCGACATTTTTCACAAATTTTACGAACGGAAGCCCTTATTTTCATATTTCTCACCCCTTACCTTAATTTGGAATCTATTCCTTGGAAGAAAATAAATCTCTTGTATTTTTTAGCTTCGAATTGGGTCCCCAATGAAAGGAATGTTTTCCAAAATTATCTAATAGCTCGAATCTTTGTTGCGAAGTCTATAAATTATACGTCTCCTAGTTGAATCATACCGACTTATTTTGATTTTGAATCTATCTCCCGGCAGTGGTAGTATCCGTATTAAACTGCGTCAGATCTTCCCTGAAATATAACCTAGAATTAGATCTTCATTATCTAAACGGACCGGGAACATACTGTTGGGAAGTGATTCGGTAATTAAACTTTCATGAATCAATTTTTGTTTTTTCATTCTAGATAACCCTCCTGAAGTATCAACTAATGGGGGAAGAGTTATATAATTTGTTTTTCCTCTTTATTTCAGAAATAGGAAGTTGAAGATAAAATTAGGGTACGGTATTGGAGGAGGATCACCATATATAACACAAAATTTCTCCTCCAATTTTTTCTAGTCTAGCCTCTCGATCTGTCATTATGCCTCGAGAAGTAGAAAGAATTACAATTCCCATTCCACCTAAAATTTTAGGAATTTTTTGATAGTTGGAATAGATTCGTAAACCAGGCCGACTGATACGTTTTAAAATAGTTCTATATATTCCTTTTTTAGTTCTTCTATGGCGCAAGGTTGAAACCAAGAAATATTTGTTACTTTCCTGATGTTTCCGAACGTTTTCAATAAAACCTTCTCGTAGAAGTATTTTAACAATGTTTTCGGTGATATTAGTGGATGCTATTCGAACCGTTCCATTTTTACTCATGTCAGCATTTCTTATAGAAGTTATTATATCAGCAATAGCGTCTCTGCCCATGACGAATTCTAATTATTGGTGTTTCCTAATTTTGGTATAATCAGCATGTTTTTTTACTTGAATATTCAATATTCAATCAATTCAATTTATATTTATAATAATTAATCAATTAATATTTATTATATATTTAATAAATTATCAGTTTATTTCATAAATTCTATTATCTATTATTTAATTATATATTTATATATTAAATTTAATTATCATATTAATTATTTTTATTTGTTCTAAATTTGTTCTAAAGTTATTCTAAAGTATATTATACTATTATATATTCTAAAGTATATACGTGAAACACAATCTATTCATTTTATCAATTTCAGATATCCTATTATAATTGTATAATTACTAGAACTAACTATATTAAATTAATTTAATTAATTTATAACTATATTAATTATAGTTTCATCCACTAATTACTATACTAATATTTATAATACCTCGGGAGCTAATGAAACTATTTTAGTAAAATTCAACTGTCTCAATTCCCGAGCAATCGCGCCAAAAATTCGAGTTCCTTTTGGATTTCCCTCTTGATCAATGACAACCGCTGCATTGTCATCATATCGTATTATTATACCGTTGTCGCGTTTGAGTTCTTTACATGTACGTACAATTACAGCTCTAATTACTTCTGATCTTTCTAGAGGCATATTGGGCACTGCTTCTTTGATTACAGCAACAATAACGTCACCAATATGAGCATATCGGTGGTTACCAGCTCCTATGATTCGAATACACATCAATTCTCGAGCTCCGCTGTTATCTGCTACATTCAAAAGGGTCTGGGGTTGAATCATATCATTTTTGTCTGAATCTGTTATTTCAATGCAAAGAATGAGAAAAAAAAAGAAATAGTGTTTGTCTATAAATAAATAAAAAGAAACCTGTGGTTGTTTTTTCATATCTCAATATCTTTTTTATTTTATGTTTCCTTCTACACCTCTATACTGATACTGAAATAACAAATTGAGTTCGTATAGGCATTTTGCACGCAGCTATTGAAATAGCCGTTCTAGCTATAGTTTCTGATACTCCGCTCATTTCATAAAGTATTCGACCTGGTTTAACAACGGATACCCAATATTCTGGGGATCCCTTCCCCGAACCCATACGTGTTTCTGTAGGCCTTACTGTAATTGGTTTGTCAGGAAATATACGTACCCATATTTTGCCACCACGACGTGCATATCGTGTCATTGCTCTTCGCCCTGCTTCTATTTGTCTAGCTGTGATCCAAGCGGGTTCGAGTGCCTGAAGAGCGTATCTGCCGAAAGAAATATGATTGCCTCGACAAGATATTCCCTTCATTCTTCCTCTATGTTGTTTACGAAATCTAGTTCTTTTGGGGTTATAGTTGATGGTTTTTTCTTAATTCCACCTCTACTACAGAACCGGACATGAGAGTTTCTTCTCATCCAGCTCCTCGCGACTGAAAAGTATTTGATAAACATATATTTAATAACTAATACACTAAACTAAGTAATAGGATTTTTTGATATTTCATTTATTACATAGGAAGCTATATATACAGCTAGATGTGTATATTTATATATGTACATTTATAGATAATGATAAGTTCATAATTAATCTTTATTTTAATTTCATTTTTGTTCTTATCGAATCAAGACAATATTGTAATTCAATAAAATAAATATAAATAAAAGTTTCGCGAGCGGATATTGACTCTTTCCTGCTTCATTCGTAGGATCAATCTACGATCTCTTATGGATCTCTTATAGGAAATCCATTTTTTTCTTGGTTCATTCCGCCATCCCACCCGATAAATCATTAGGATTCATTTTTATTTTCTTTTTTATTTATTTTAATAGAATTTTATATAGTCACAGGTTTCCTCGTTCCTATAGCTTCTCCATTAATGGTTAGGTCTAAAATCTGCAATGGAGCTCCTAACAAAATTCGTTGCTGAGTCAATCAGCTTAGTTTCTATTAACCCGGGCTCTTTTTTTTTTTTTATTATTATTTAATTGAAAATTGAAATTCATAATCATAATATAATAATAATGCTTTATCACATTGCCCTTTAGGATATGAAGGGTTTCATAGACCATACATATTGGAATCATCTATCATTGATATTTTTCTTTTCTCTTTCTATCATCTTTCCATTTATACGCATCTCTTTTTTTTTTTATGTTATAGATTTTGAAGAAAAAAAGAGAATATAAATATATCAATCAATACAATCAATATAATATATCATTAAAATAAATATATCATAAACAATGTAATCAAATTTTTATTATGTAAGATTTCAGTTGTTCCAACTATATGATTGATCCAGTCATATAGTGACTGTTTTTTGAGATCTCGACAATATGAAGCAATAAGTTGGTTATTCGTTTTTAGTTTAAAGTTTATGTTTATATAGTTATTAAGTTCATAGTGGGGATCGTTTTTTTGAAGCTCAACTCTAAACTAAAAAGAAAAAACTAACGAGTCACACACTAAGCATAGCAATTATACAAAAAAATATTAATCGATTTTTTATTTAACCTTATAGAATTAGATTTATAGAATTTAGAATAAAAATTGTTTATTTGATTTAACAGAAAAAAATTAGAAACAGTTTCTAATTTTTTGTTCTATCACTCGGCAGAAGGGCAAGATAAGATAAATAATAAGAGCCAATTTATTATTCCTCGTCCACAAATATCCAAATTTTTAGGCCTAATACTCCATGAATAGTTCGAATTGTATAGGAGCAATGATCAATTTTAGCGCGAATTGTTTGTAGAGGAACTCTACCTTCTCTGATCCATTCGACACGTGCTATTTCTTTTCCATCAATACGCCCTGCAATTTGTATTTGAATTCCTTTTGTATCTGTTTGTTCAGTTAATTCAATAGCTCTTTTCATTGCTTTTCGAAACGAAACTCTATTTTTTAATTGTGAGGCCATATATTCTCCAAGAATATTAGGGTGTCTATAAGGTTTTTCAATTCTTGTAATAGCAATGTTGAGTTTTCGGTTCGCAGAACGAAACTCTTTTTGTACACTCATCTGTAATTCTTCGATCCCTCGGGTTCGACCCTCTATTAATAAATTTGGGAATCCAATATAGATTATGACCTGGATCAGATCGATTCTTTTTTGAATTTCTATGCGTACAATTCCAATTCCTTCGAAACTTGGGGATATTCTCTTATTTTTTTGTACATAGTTCTTGATACAATTTCGTATTTTCTCATCTTCTTGTAGACCCACAGAAAAATTTTTTGGTTGTGCGAACCAAAAGGAATGATGATTTTGGGTTGTACCAAGTCTGAAACCAAGTGGATTTATTTTTTGTCCCATATTTTTTGATTATATTATTTTCTTTCCATCCATTTTTTTCTCTAAGTAGTAAATTGAAACCTTAGATTGATCTAAATTTTTATTTAGATTTATCTTTTAATACAATTGTTATATGACAAGTGGACCTTTTTATCGGATAACTACGCCCTCGCGCCCTAGGTCTTAACTTTTTCACAAAGGGCCCCCCATTGACTTCGGCTTTACTAATGAATAGATCAGTTTCGTTTAAACCCAGATTATGACTAGCATTTGCTGCGGCAGAATAAATCAATTTAAAAATGGGATAAGATGCTCGATAAGGCATGAGTTCTAGTATCATAAGTGTTTCTTCATAAGAACGTCCGCGAATCTGATCAATCACTCTTCGTGCTTTGAAAACAGACATACATATATGTTGAGCTAAAACTTTTATTTCCCTATCTGATCTATTCGAATTCCAGTTCTTTTTCCACTTCTTTATCATAAATATGGTTCCCTCCCCCGCCAATGAATGATAAGTATCTATTTTTTTTTTATTCCAAATTAACGACGAGATTTATTATCGTTTCTCGCATGTCTCGCGAAAGTCAGAGTAGGGGCGAATTCTCCCAATTTGTGACCCACCATACGATCTGTTATATAAATAGGTAAATGTTCCTTTCCATTATGAATAGCGATTGTATGGCCAATCATTTTGGGTATAATGGTAGATGCTCGAGACCAAGTTATTATTATTT